TTTAATGAGATTCTGAAAGTGAAAGGAGGGTTCATTTAATATTTAATTTAAATTAAATAACTAAAGTTTTATCTTTTGCTGAAGAAGTTTTGATAGCTACGGATCACAAAAAACACTAAAATCATAACAGAAAAATGCATTGTGGAAAAATCGATAGTTTCTTTTTTAGTTCCGAAAATGAAACTAAAATTCAAATAGAAAAATAATAAATAGTCTTTCTTCTTTTTGTTGTTGCTTGAATATTTTATATTCAATTGAATATAATAAATAACAAGCATTTTTGTTTTCAAATCAAATAAATCATTATTTATCTATAATTCGTTGGAACAAAAAAAGGGGCCCGGCTAGGTACTGACCAGGCCAGGCCATCAGAATAAGAAGGGCCTTTCGAACAAAATCAACACAAAGATGTCTTCTTTTTTTTTCTTTATTTATTTTTTATAGGCTCGTTCGAGCCCTTCCTTTATCTAAAAAAAATTCCTGATTTCTATATCTCTATAGAATAGAATAGAGAAAGAAAGACTCCTTACATTATGTGTAAGGTAGTAATTCTCTTTTTCAATTGGGAGAGATGGCTGAGTGGACTAAAGCGTCGGATTGCTAATCCGTTGTACGAGTTATTCGTACCGAGGGTTCGAATCCCTCTCTTTCCGTTTCCGTTGATGACTTGATTTATTTATTTATTTTTTCAAATCTTAGTTAAACGCGTGGAATAGATAAAATCCTAAGAAAATTTGAAAATTAACCAAGGAAAAACCCTTTGGATTTTATTCTTCACGTCCAGGATTACGTCCTGGATCATTAGATAGGAATCCAAAGATGAAGAGAGAAACAAAAAATATCACTACGGTATAAACGAAGAGTTTAAGAGTAAGCATTACACAATCTCCAAGATGATTTTTTGAAAAAAAAAAAGAGAATAGATCTTCCATTTTTCTACCCCATTTCCTATTTTGACACCAAGAAATGAGGTTTTTCTAAAAATAGAAATGAATTGTCAGAAATTCATTTGGAATAAGAGTTTTTCATTAACAAAAATTTCTTTCAGATCCAAATTCGATATTCTTAGGAGACCCTAATATAATAGGGTTAGGGTCTTTCACTGGAAAAAGGGTCAAAAAAAAGGAGGAAATGGGGTAAGCCGGATTTACGGCGACTATCCAAGAATTTCAATGTGTGAATCGAGGGTTCAGACTCTAAAACTTATCTGATTTTATCAATTGTTAGAATTTTTCTCGAAGAAATCATGAATTTTCTAGGATATTATTAAGGATCTCATCGAAAACTTACAGCAGCTTGCCAAACAAAGGCTAAGAGAAAAAAAAACACAGGTATGACTGGCATAACATCTACGATTGGATTCAAAAAAGCATAGGCTTCGGGCAATTTGCCGAAGAAAAAACTACTCGAATAAAGGGCAGAATTCAGACAAATACAGATCAAACTAAAGATATTAAGCATAACAGACATTTTGTTCTTGGAGATAATTGCATTTTGATTGAGTTATTGATATAAGGAAAAAGGAAGAGAGTAAGTAAGGTATACAAAAAATCCTTCTTTTTCTTTGAACCCACCCAATCAAAAATCCTCCAATTCTCAAAGGAGAATAGGAGAAATCATACTTTCATACAATATCTTAATTGAATTATATGTAATGATCAATAAATTTAGTTGAATTCTATATCTATATGGATCAAAATCCTAGTAACAATCTATTCTATAGATATTTGGACTGGAGTTGACAAACAACCAATACCAATATTATTGTTTCTTAGTGTAGATTAGAAATTGAAATGGGGCGTAGCCAAGTGGTAAGGCAACGGGTTTTGGTCCCGCTATTCGGAGGTTCGAATCCTTCCGTCCCAGAAGCCATATCCATTTTTTTAGAATAAAGATTGTTTTCTTGAACAACGTTCTGTTTAAAGTCTAATGTTAGATGGAATGTGATTTTTTTTTATCTTTTATGAATTATATATGAATTATATATGAAATATGAATTATATGCATCATATCTTTTTTCACAAACTGAACTGAATCGAGTTCAAATGACACGCAGCTGGACCTGAATCTATTTTTTATCAGGTAAGATGAGAACATGGATCAAAACAAAAGAGTTTGAATTCAAAAAAGTTGGGTGGGCTTTTCATCATATGCTCATTCCCTTTGATATTTAGGGAAGTTAGTTACTTAGAAAAACTTTCCATCCCATATCTATTTGAATTTTCAATGATGGATGTATTTTGAATCGAGATGCAAAAGAATCTATATTCCCTATCTCTTATTATTTATCCCGTAAATGAGGGAGTCTAATTAGTAATTAGATTTTTCTCGAGATCTCTGAATTCGAAACAAGAGCGAGTTCTTGGTACTAATTAAATTCAATCAATAGGACTAAGTCTCTTAGTGGGTTAGACTAAAGCTTGACTTAATTTGGACTTATTGTTTGTCTTTGGAACTAGACAAGTCATTTCCCATCCCGGATCAGGATTCCTTTTTTTTTTATGCTCTATCATTCCCATAGAAAGAATAGGGGAGTGGATAGGAGCTAATCAGTATTAATTTAAATATCTGTCTCTGTCCAAATCTCATTAACAAATGATCAAATAACATATTTATATATGTTATGGAATCGATGTATTTTCTTTGAATCTCATTTGATTTAGGTATTTTTTTTTGTTTGGCTATAAGCAAGAATTGTAAATCTATGTAACGATTGGATTGAGGCAGGGGTGATTTATCCTATCCCTTTTATTCACTTTATGACAAGATTCGATTATTGAAATATTACTCAATCCCATGTTAAACAAAATATATATAAAATGAGGAAATGTTTAGCTTATATGTATGTATCGTTCTATTTTAATGACAATAGTCTTTCGGTTTTTGTGAAAAAGGTTTGGGATCCCTTAAATTATTTAAACTTAAATTACTTAAATTAAGTATTATAGAATATCTATAACAGTGACAATTGTTCAGTCTATCTGATAGATACGAAAACCCCTCCCTATTTTTTCGATTTTGATTTTCGCAATCAGATGAAAAGAATAAAGATTCAAATCTTACCTTACATCAGTTTTTTTATCCATCTCATGAAAAAAAAAATGGGATTTCTTTCTTCTTTTCTGTGATCTATTTATCTATTTGAAATCAGTGATGAGTCAATTAAAAAAGAAAGACTTATCTTTCCTAAGATGATCAAATGTGATCCTTACTGTCCAATTTTCTTCAAATCAACTAATGATGTCTAAATAGGAACCTTTTTCCATTCGAAATAGTTTTAATAAATATTTCGAATGATTCCTTGTAATGTTGAATCTTTAGTACTCAAAAAGTAGGAAATAGGTCAATCTATCCTATTGAGTCACTTGAAGTTGCAGACTCAAAAAGAACTTATTTATTCGTTTATCTATTTCTATTTCTTTATATATATATATATATGTTAAAGATGGTGTCTTGCTAAGACTTCTTCAGAAAAATCTTTACACATATCATATATAGATATAGAAGAAAAAGTATAGATTACGATGTCGATGTACAACTGAACCAATGACTATTCATGATTCCATGATTGAATCAATTCCATACCGGTTCCAAATTAGAGGAATGTTATGGTAAAACTTCGTTTGAAACGATGTGGTAGAAAGCAACGTGCGACTTGAAGGACAGATCCGTTGTGGATTTTTACATCCGCTATTTTATATTTATATAGGAATGAAGGTGCTCTTGGCTCGACATCGTTTGTTCTGTTCCACTCGAACCCTTCGTTTTTTCTTGGGTTGTAAATAGTCCACGATGGAGCTCGAGTAGAAAGGATTAATTCATTTCTCGGGGGCAAGGATCTAGGGTTAATGCCAATCAATAAATTGGAACAACTTCGTAAATATATCTTCGATATAGAAATGGAAAGGATCCAATTTGAGTAAGTTTCCAATTCAAAAGCAAAACTTGTTGGAATTGATCAAACTTTTTCGATCCAAAGTGTATCACGCGGGAATCAACTGTCCGTAGGATTCTTTGATAGAAAGAAATCACAAAAAAGGGTATGTTGCTGCCATTTTGAAAGGATTAAGAAGCACCGAAGTAATGTCTAAACCCAATGATTTAAAACAAAGATAAAGGATCCCAGAACAAGGAAACACCATTTTAATTGTCTCGATAGTCTCAATAACTGGATCAGACTGAAGAATCAAAATAGAATTTTAAACGAGACAAACAAAAGGGGGTAAAGACCACTCAATAAATGAAATTGATTAAATATTTTTTCCTTTAAGCTATTTGAGAGTTATCTAACTTGAGTTATGAGTACGAATGCTTTCTTTTTCATTTTCAGGAAGGAAGAAGAAAAAAAGACTTAAATCATAGTCTAATTGATTTTCTAGGCCCATTTGTCATTTATTAGAATTCCATACATAGACAAAACTTCGAATCAAATCATTTTTTCTCGAGCCGTACGAGGAGAAAACTTCCTATACGTTTCTAGGGGGGGTATTGTTCATCTACATCTATCCCAATGAGCCGTCTATCGAATCGTTGCAATTGATGTTCGATCCCGAAGAGAAGGAAAAGATCTTCGAAAAGTGGGTTTTTATGATCCAATGAAGAATCAAACTTATTTAAATGTTCCTGCTATTCTATATTTCCTTGAAAAAGGTGCTCAACCTACAGGAACTGTTCAGGATATTTTAAAGAAGGCGGAAGTTTTTAAGGAACTTCGACCTAATCAAACGAAATTCAATTAAAGAAATACCAAGGGGGGGGGGGTAGTGATTTGTATATAACTTTGTATAACTTTTTCTCTACTATTTTTTAATTTCCCCCCTTATCCTGCTTTATTCGTATCTATTTATCATTGCTTCTGTCGAATTCCATGGTCGATAACAACAAAACCTTAGTTTATTGATCATATAAATCTCAAATTCGGACATTTCATTTCTTTCAATTATGTGGTTTTCATTGGAATTTGACTAACCAACATTGATGGAATACATTAAAAATCCGAT